CCACTATAACCCCAAAAGAACCAGATTTCGTAAACAACATAGAGGAAGAATGAAAGGGATATCTTCTCGGGGAAGCCGTATTTATTTTGGTAAATATGCTCTTCAGGCACTCGAGCCCGCTTGGATTACATCTAGACAAATAGAAGCAGGTCGGCGGGCAATGACCCGAAATGTGCGCCGTGGTGGAAAAATTTGGGTATGTATATTTCCGGACAAACCTGTTACGTTAAGACCTACGGAAACACGTATGGGTTCAGGGAAGGGATCCCCCGAATATTGGGTAGCTGTCGTTAAACCAGGTAGAATACTTTATGAAATGGGTGAAGTTGGCGAAAATATAGCCAGAAAGTCTATTTCAATAGCGGCGTCCAAAATGCCTATACGAACTCAATTTATTATGTCAGGTTAGACAGGTAGACCGACGGAAAAAAGTCTTAGAGATAAAAAAACAATTGTGGGTTTCTTTTATTTTGAATTTGAACAAGAATATTTCTTTTTTTTTTTACTTCGACTTTCTCTTTGCATTGAAAGAACAGATTCAAAACAAAAATGATATGATTCAAGCTCAAACCCATTTGAATGTCGCGGATAACAGCGGGGCTCGAAAATTGATGTGTATTCGAATCATAGGAGCTAGTAATCGCCAATATGCTCATATTGGCGACATTATTGTCGCTGTGATTACGGATGCATTACCAAACACATCTCTAGAAAGATCAGAAGTGATCAGAGCTGTAATTGTTCGTACTTGTAAAGAACTTAAACGCAACAATGGCATGATAATACGATATGATGACAATGCAGCAGTTGTTATTGATCAAGAAGGAAATCCAAAAGGAACTCGAGTTTTCGGCGCGATTGCCCGAGAATTGAGACAGTTAAATTTCACTAAAATAATTTCATTATCACCTGAAGTATTATAATATCACATCCGACTTAATAGAGTAGAGTCCTACTCGTCTACGTAGTTTTTGAATGAAATAGATAAAGTGAATCAAATTTTCTCTGACGCGTATCTCTTTATTTATTTCAAATATTTTCAAATTCAATAAACTAATTTGAAGTATTTGAGTGTTTATATTATTTAATAATATTAAACGTTTTTAAACAGTCTTATGGTTATTGCGTTATTGAATATTTTTGTTATTACATAAAAAGTCAAAAAAGCATGTTGATTAGATCAAAAACGTGGAGGCAACAAAAATTAAAATTGATCATGGGTAGAGACACTATTGCTGACGTAATAACCTCTATACGAAATGCTGACATGAATAGAAAAGGGATGGTTCAAATAGAATCTACTAACATCACGGAAAACGTTGTAAAAATGCTTTTACGAGAGGGGTTTCTTGAAAACGTGAGAAAACATCAGGAAAACAACAAATATTTTTTGGTTGTAACCCTACGACATAGAAGGAATAGAAAAGGAATGTATCCAACTATTTTAAATTTAAAACGTATCAGTAGGCCTGGTCTACGAATCTATTCTAACTATCAACAAATTCCTAGAATTTTAGGCGGGATGGGAATTGTAATTCTTTCTACTTCTCAAGGGATAATGACAGACCGAGAGGCTCGACTGGAAGGAATTGGGGGAGAAATTTTGTGTTATATATGGTAATCCTTCTTATATCTGAATTGTCGCCAAAATAGAATTGACTATTTGTCAAAAGAAAAAAAGACGTGTTAATTACTCTTAACATTATTTGATATTTCGCAAGGTTTTAACTAAAACGAAAAGAACAAAAAATGGATTCCTAATTCATAATAACAAGGATTCGAATGATTAGGTACTTTTTTTTTAACCATCAGCATTTCTTTGATGAGAATACAATTCGAGGTTGGGGTTTCAAATTTCAAGAAATTTATTTTCTTCCAATAAGTATACTCCGAATTCAGTTTAGGAATGACAACTATGAAAATAAGAGCCTCCGTTCGTAAAATTTGTGATAAATGTCGATTGATCCGTAGGAGAGGACGAATTAGAGTAATTTGTTCCAATCCGAGACATAAACAAAGACAAGGATAATCTTTTGAAAATGGACTCTATAACAAACATAAAGTAACCAATACAAAAATAGGATCTGTTTTGACATGAAATGGATATATCCATATACCTCGAATTTCTCATTCTAAGATGATAAAGTAAAGTATGGCAAAATCTATACCAAGAACTGGTTCACGGCGAAATGCCCGGATTGGGTCACGTAAGAATATACGCCGAATACCAAAGGGCGTTATTCATGTTCAAGCAAGTTTCAACAATACCATTGTGACTATTACAGATGTCCGAGGTCGGGTAATCGCTTGGGCCTCCGCCGGTACTTGTGGATTCAAAGGTACAAGAAGAGGGACTCCATTTGCTGCTCAAACCGCAGCAGGAAAGGCTATTCGTACAGTCATAGATCAAGGTATGCAACGAGCAGAAGTGATGATCAAAGGTCCCGGTCTCGGTAGGGATGCAGCATTACGAGCTATTCGAAGAAGTGGTATACCATTA